TACAATAAAAACCTCTGGGAAAATCGAAAATGCCCGCCCGTAACCTAGAAAGTACACCGTTTGAGGGATTGGATTGGCGCCTTACCCAGTCAGTGACTTTGGCGCTGGACGTTCCCCAAAAAAATGGGTACTCTCGGGTCAGGTGAATTCGATAATAGACGTCCGTTGGCATTCCAGCCTTCCTTCCCCTTTCGGGGCCTATCCGAAAGAGAATCCAGTACCTCTTGGTCGTGAATATCTGAATCGGACGAATCGGCCCCGTGAATATCTTGCCTTCGGAACAAAACAATGCGAATTAGGCTCGGTCAACTGGAATGTTTCTTAGCCATATAGGAGATCTTCCAATTGATATGATAAGATCCATCGACCGGAGACGAAGAGAAAGGTCTATCTATTTTCTTTAGTTATTCCGTGCATTTTTGAGTTATTCAGTGAAACCAATGATTCGTTATTGGAGCAGATAGCAACAACCCTTTCATCGGACATGCATATTTTTGATTTTCCAACGGATTTCCATGGTTCATTAATGGAAATTTTTTGATGTAATGTAGTGAGTCTGAGTAATAGTAATAGTAATAGGCTCTGGTTGTTCACCGTTCCAGAATTCTTGTTTAGGCAGGTCATACCATCCATACAGACATCGTGTTTTGATCTAAGATTTCCATTCTTCCATGTTTCCACAGTAGCAGTTCCATGTAGCTAAGGCAAAAAATAGGAAAGAAACAAGTATTTCCACGACTCTACCAACCGGTCCATTTTGTGCCACTTAATCCCCCTTTCATGGCCACATATCTTTACGGCTAAGGAATGGGACATTTTTCTCCTGTTAAATGAATCAAATGCTTCATCTCATCCGGGAAAAGCCATCTCTTTCTCAACAATGTCTTTGTCATTTGATCCACTAGCGTTCCGTTAGATAGGAACAGATTTGATAAATACTGATAACTCTCGGATAGAGTATTAGAACGGAAAGACCCATTAGATAATGAACTATTGGTTCTCTGACATCTCTGGCGATGAATCAACAATTCAAAGTTATTTTCTTGCGTATTCTTGATGAACCAGTTTTGAGACATCGATTTTATAGGATCACTTGTTAGGGAACTCAGAAGCTCCTTTGCCATCTCTTGATCTGCAAAGAATTCTCGACGTGAAAACACGGGCGCATCGAAAAAGAATGGATTCGCAGGGTCCCAAAGAAATTGGCTTATTGGAAATTGAAAAAAGACTTGGTCTTTGGAAAATCGATCTCGTGTCTGGTACTGCATGGTTACACTCTGCAAGAACTCCGAATCATTCTCTTCCGAATCATTCTCTTGATGAGAAATGATCCGCGTGCCCAAAAATGACCTGGACCAATAGGGAAATCCCAATTCATTGGGACTTTCGATCCAACCAAATCGATCGGGGTACCATATTCTAGGAGCCCAAACTATGTCATTGAAGAAATCCGCCTCTATCGGTTCCGGGGCGCGGTCTCTTTCTCTAAATGGAACCCCTTCTTCCAATTCAACGTCGTTTTCATAGAGAAATTTCGGATCAACGCTAGAACAAAATCCATTTTGCATCATATCTAAGGGATGCCTTCGTTCGGACCGAAGAAGCAATGTCACTCGATCATTATCAAACTGACTGCCATCTTTTTCGGTCCGAGAGGATAGAGTGCCATCTCCTTCGAATACTTCTAATAGGCCACGAACTAGAGCAGAATCAGTCTCAACCAAATAAGAAGTGATCCCATCGGGTCCGGGTAGAGACCAAAGATCCTGAGCGACCGATCCGGCAGAACAACTCAAAAGATAAAGAAGTATCGTTAATTTCTTCATCCTCGTTGCAAGCTCGAAGTACCAGTTGTACAAATAAGAACTAGGGAATCTCTTCTTCAGATAGATAGATATAGGATCTATGGAGCCATTACTTAGAAGTACATTTTGTGCAACAGCCCTTCCTATCTGATAGAAAAGGATCCCATGATCCTGAACCGGTCTTACCTTCGCTCGAAAATTCCAAGTTTGTCTATGAAGAGCGGAGCCAATTGTATGAGTGTCTATAATGGATTTCTTCTGTGCAATACTAATGGATAGGGCCTCATTGGTAAGTGCTACAAGATCTTGGACACTGGAACCCATGGTTATGGACCTGAATCCATTAGGATGGGACAGTTTCTTTTCCAAGTGAAATCCCCTAGTATATGAAAGAGTGAAAAAGTGCTTTCGTTGTTGTGGAATAAGAAGCCTTCGTAGCTTAAGGCATGTATTTAATTTATTCGGAGCTATTAGAGCGGGATCCACTTTTTGGGGAATATGAGTCGAAGCAATAACAAGGATATTGCTAGTGGAGCATCTTGCACAATCCCTGGAGAGAGAATTCACTAATAGACCGAGGGATAAGGCCTTCGACCCATGCACAGACATATCATGAATGTTTGGAATCCATAGTATGCAAGGGGACATTGCTTTTGCTACTTCGAATGGAATGAGGATACTAAATTGCTCTAGCTCTAGTACGAGTCTAGGCTTATCCGTAAATGGCTCATTTAGCAGCTCTATATCATCTATATCAAGGTCATCATCGCTATCGCTATCGTCACTCTCATCAATATCAATAGCGTCACTCTCATCAATAGCGTCACTATCATCATCATCACTAAAATAATCAAAAAACTCCTGAACCTCACTATCACTATCATAAGGATCGAACTGATACGGAAAATACCTGTCATCCAGGAACTTGTTCGGAACTACCGTAATGAAAGGAACAGAGGAGTTTGTCGCGAGGGATTTGACCAAATAGGATCGTCCAGTTCCTATCGAACCTATCACTAAAATACCCCTAGAGGGGGATAGGGCTAAGCGGAGCGAAAAGGGGTTTCCATGAGATCGTAAATTAGCCCCACACGAGGTTTGTGAATAAGTGATTGTCTGAAAATGAGCAAGGAATATCCGTCTTTCGGCTAAACAGGATCTATTGAACTCATAATTCATTAGATCCTTTTGATGAATGTCAACTACGTATCGTAAGTAAATTGATCCCAGTTGTTCAACCATTTGATAACTAGAGTCATTCTTTGATAAACCATCACTATGAGTCAGACTCAATAGCATTTGATCCATCCTTTTTTCTGTCGTTAAGGTGGAGACCTGAACCAAGAATTCTCTTTCGTCATCCGGAATCAAATCACTGTTCGCGACCCAGGATTCGATTTGATCATCAATCCACTCAACGTTCACGTTTTTTCTTAGCAATGAATAGATCTCTTTACTTGGACGACTTAGATGTCTCGTATTTCTCGAAAAAGTGATTCGATTGAAGGGATTCGTTAACCAGAAAGAATTTTGCTCAGATGTAGGATACCTATCCAGAAGTTGTCGCAACTCAATCATGTATGAGGGAATCAGCAAAGATTGGATCTTTTTGAAATCCGTCTGTAACTTACTAGAGTCTCGGGAAACAAAGAGAAGATGTGTATTCACGAGATATCCAGCAACAAGAAGAACGAAAAGGATGAGCAACTCCCGAGCATTTGATGATCTCAGCCATAGGGGTGACTCATTATTTCGATGAATCATTTCTGCGGACCGAAGACGAATCTGTAAACAATGACTCGAAATCTCACTGAGATTCCATTTTGAAAGAATCGCCCACAATTTTGTCTGAAGAATCCACCATGATGTCTCCAGAATATCCTGAAAAAAAGATATGTGACTGCACAATAGGTTTGAAAAAGGATCTAAAAGGGCGAATTTGAGATATTTGAACCCTGTCAAAGTAAAGAACCACGGTATATATGGTTGGAACAGATGCCATTTTGAGAGATTTGAAAAAGCACGCTCTCGTTGAAGGGTTCTATCCATCTCCCGTTTCTTAACCCTAAGACTCCGTTTTTTCCTCTTTTTGGATTTCTCAGCCCAGGAAGTGTGAATCAAACCCATGTTTGAATTGAAATTGAGATACTGCTTCCCTTCGGAATCAGATAGATTCATATCTGAAAGAGGTGGACAATCCATTCTTTCAAAATGGACTATTTGTCCCTCTGTTAGCGGTGTTCCAGAAATGTCTGCGATCGAATAAATAGCTCTACCACCAAATGGATCGGATCGAATTGGACAATGGAAAGATTTGTACAAGTTAGACGTTTCGTCACCACTTTGTGGCAAATCCTTAGGGATGAATATCTTAGATACCTGTGACTCGATTGGTGAAATCGTATCTCGCTCCAAAAAAACATGTTTTTTTTTACCAACGCACAAAGAAAATCTTTTGTTGCGAATGAACAAGATATTGAGGAATTGTCCATACGTAAGATCCGAATTCTTGAGAAGGGCCTTTTCCACAGAAAAAGGGAATTTTTTGTTACAATAGAACCAGAAGTGATGTGGATTATTCAAGAATCGAAGTCGATTGGCTTTCGAAAAAGAAGATATCAAGGAACTTCGATGAAATGGTTTCACGGGATTCAGCCAATTGTCTCGATCGTGGGATATCATTGAGAAATAGGAATCCGTGTTATCCAAATTGTTCCTGCAATTCTTTCGAGTAGGGAATGAGTCAATCATCCATTTTGTCTTATTGAACAAAAAGGGTGAGAGTGTGCCTCCATTGATCGAGAATTTCGATTTTTTGGAAGGATCATGATCATCCAAGCAGAGTGGATCATTCGGCCCTTTCAATTCATAGATATAGATGGGGATCTCAGACCCAGGAATGGGGGGACTTCCGAGACTCAAAAAGAAAAAAGGAAGTGACTTCGACAAAAAGAGAAGTGACTTCGACAAAAAGAAGAGAAGTGACTTCGACCAAAAGGGAAGTGAATTCGACAAAAATAAAGATGCCTTTGACAAAAGGAAACGAGGGGACTTCGTCAAAAAGGGATGTGACTTCGACAGTTTGACCATAAACTCGGCCCAATCAATCAAATATTGAGTCGGATTCATACGGAATCGATTCAGATGACTACAGAATCGATTCAGATGACTACAGAATCGATTCAGATGAAGACGGAATCGATTCAGATGAGTACGGAATCGATTCAGATGAGTACGGAATCGATCTCGATTCAGATGAATACGGAATCGATTCAGAGGAATCCAGAATCGATCTCGATTCAGAGAAATACGGAATCGAGTCAGATGAATACGGAATCGAGTCAGATGAATACGGAATCGAGATCGATGAATACGGAATCGATAGCGAAATCGATGAATACGTAAGCGATCTCGATGATGATGATATCGATCGAACACTCCGTGAAATTGAAAACGCCTCTGCGCCTCAGAAAAAGGAAAAAATACCCTTTTATACACCAGATCCGGCTTGGTGATTGATAGAATGAGTAGATCTGCTATTTTGAAAAATCTCTCTTCTGATTCAAAATCGTGGTGTAACGTGTACCCCACCCTGCTCCGGTCATGGAATAGATGAAAGAAATCAAAAAATGGATTTTGGGTCAAGAATGAAATCTTATTGGAACTGTCCAGATCCGGTTCATCCTTCGGAACCATTTCACATCCCGGATCTGATGAAAGAGGATGAATTGAGATGGTCTTTTGTAAATACGGAATGATCTTGAATAGATCCACTATTTCTTTCTGTTCGGATCGCCTGGAAGAGACAAAAGAAACCTCGTGTTGTTTCTTCAACAATTTAGGATCGGACCTCTCAGTAGGATTCGAACCCAGATGAAGTTCGGACCATCTGTCAGAGAAAAAAGAACGAATTGATCTTGTAGGATTCCCAAGAAATTCTTCGATTTCTTCCGGAAGCAGATGCCGAATCATCTGCTTCTCACGTTCCGCGAATAGCCGGGACATTGAGGCATCTCCAGAAAGGCTTTTCGGGAATCGGTCTGATTCTATCTCGGTTCGTTCCGTTTGAAGAAAGGAAGGATCCCAATCCAAAAGAATCGATCTTTCTTTGAGTTGTTGAATCTCTCTTTGATTGATCAATGTGTGAGATTCCGAATCCTCATTACTAATGGAATCGAAAGCATCTCTGGATTGATTCGAAGATCCTTTCAATTGGCTAGAATCCGTTCCTTGAACGAAACTAGATCTTGTGGAATCAGAGTGAATATTTGACGATACATTCCCTACCTTGCTAAAAAACCGATCCTTGTTTCCCAACCACCCATTGTCTAACCAAATCCAATTCTCTCTCGATACCTTCCTCAAAAAATAGGATCCCTGTTGTTTGAAGAAACCCTCCCCTTCCATTGGTCTTTTTTCACGAAAAGCAGGCATGAGATAACAAATCCAGTGTTTCACTAAGATTTCGAATAGCTGTCCCGAATTCAAGTTGATTCTGTTTCCCTTCTTCCTCGGAGAAAGGCCATCAAACCAGTCCCAATCGTGGTCCCTGCCGATCGGATCATCCGTCGTATAGGATACAAAAAGAAACTCCAGATACTGGATATCTTTCTCTTTGAATGAGATCTCAATTCCAGCTACGGTGTCTTTCGATATCTTCCAACTAGAATCCCTATTTTTTCCGATCCCGTTCCTCCACCACCGCGAACCCCAGTTCGATTCAGGCATGATACACTTTTGAGTTATTGGGAGAACCCAAGGACTCCCTTTCGGATCCATGAAACAACTCTCAGAGATCTTTTTCCCTTTTGGAAGAGACAGAAGCGAAACAACCAACTTATGGGAAGACCGAAACAATGTATCATTTCTGGGTCCCATGGAATTCATAGGTAGAGGAAGAAGCCCCCTCAAATAGAGATTTTTTCTTTCGACCATAGTTTGATGGTGCATACGAGATAGAAGGACCGCTACTAGAATCAGTACTACACCCTTAACCAGTACTACAACTTTGCTCGTGAAAGATCGGTTGCTTGGTGAACCCGCAAGGAGGATACTCCAAATTCGGGGGTCAAAAAGTTTCAGAAAACGTTCTTGGTGGAAAAAAAGATAAGTGAAAGATCCCACGAAATCGAATTTGGTCCATGAATCTAACAAAGAGTCAAAATGCTTAATTTCTCTCAATATCTCTCTCAATTCGAAGATCCATAATTGGACTTCATAATCTCTCCGGGGTTTGGTTCGCATAGTATGGTTATGTATGTAGGGTTGAAAATAAGTTATTTACGATATATGATGATCCAAGCATCCATGGCTGAATGGTTAAAGCGCCCAACTCATAATTGGCGAATTCGTAGGTTCAATTCCTACTGGATGCACACCAATGGGATGGGAGCGTTTCATAAGTTCAGTCTAGTGGAACTGGCTCTGTATCATCATCATCAGAGAAATAAATCTTACTTTTATGTTTATTTATATAGATATATAGATAGCTGGGTTTTCTTGTTTTCCGAATTCTTTCGATCTTCTATTTCTATAGAGTTCGATTTCGATAGAGTTCTCTATGAGATTCATTCGATTCTGTAGATTTGAATTCCAATCTTACTAGAGAACGAATTGGTGTGGTATATTCATACTATAACATATGAACAGTAAGAACTCGAATTCTTATCAATACTGGAACTTATAGGAAAGAAAGTGGATTTATGGATGGAATCAAATATGCAGTATTTACAGAAAAAAGTGTTAAGCTATTGGTGGGGAAGAATCAATATACTTCTAATGTCGAAGCAGGATCAACTCGGACAGAAATAAAACATTGGGTTGAACTCTTCTTTGGGGTTAAGGTAATAGCGATGAATAGTCATCGGCTCCCGGGAAAGGGTCGAAGAATGGGCCCTATTAGGGGACATACAATGCATTACAGACGTATGATCATTACGCTTCAACCGGGTTATTCTATTCCATCCCTTTTGTAGAAAGAAAAGAGCTTCAATCAAAATACTGAATAACACGGCGATACATTTATACAAAACTTCTCCCCCGAGCACACGCCCTGGGGCCGCAGACAGTCGAGGGAAATCCAATCCACGAAAGAATTTGATCTCTGGACAGCGTCATTGTGGGAAAGGGAGGAATGCCAGAGGAATCATTACCGCAAGGCATAGAGGGGGAGGTCATAAGCGTCTCTACCGTACAATCGATTTTCGACGGAATGAAAAAGACATATCTGGGAGAATCGTAACCATAGAATACGACCCTAATCGAAATGCACACATTTGTCTCATACACTATGGGGATGGTGAGAAGAGATATATTTTACATCCCAGAGGGACGAGAATTGGAGATACCATTCTTTCGGGTACAGACGTTCCTATCTCACTGGGAAATGCCCTACCTTTGAGTGCGGTTTGAACCATGGATTTACGTAATTGGAAATAACCAATCAGGTTTACGACGAAACCTAGAAATCGATCACAGATCCTATTTGAATGCCTCTATGGCATAGACCTCAACAGAAAACTGAAGAGTAACAACAGCAAGTGATTGAGTTTAGTAGTTCCTTCAATAAAATTATTGACTCTAGAGATATCGTAATATGGAGAAGACAAAATGGTTTGAAGCACTGACAGAACCAGAAACGCCCTTATGTTTCAAAGAGAAGAATAGAGATTATACACATTTCATTTGATGGTCAGAGGCGAATTGAAAGCTAAGCAGTGATAATTCTACCCCCCGGGGAAAAATAGAGATGTCTCCTACGTTACCCCTAATATTTGGAAGTATTGACGTAATTTCATAGAGTCATTCGGTCTGAATGCTACCTGAAGAACATAAGCCAGATGACGGAACGGAGAGACCGAGAATGTAGAATATCATCACATGAGGGATTCGGCATATTTGGATACCTATTTATCCACTCATGTGATACTTCATCATATGATTCAGATAGGATCCATCCGTCTAGATATCCTCCTATACATTACATTCAGAAAGCCGTATGCTTTTGAAAAAAGCTTGTACAGTTTGGGAAGAGATTTTGATTGATCAAAAAGACGAATCTACTTCAACCGATATGCCCTTAGGCACGGCCATACATAACATAGAAATCACACTTGGAAAAGGTGGACAATTGGCTAGAGCAGCGGGGACTGTAGCAAAACTGATTGCAAAAGAAGGTAAATCGGCCACATTAAGATTACCATCCGGGGAGGTCCGTTTGATATCACAAAACTGCTCAGCAACAGTCGGGCAAGTGGGTAATATTGGGGTGAGACAGAAAAGTTTGATGCGTAAAGCCGGATCTAAGCGTTGGCTAGGTAAGCGTCCTGTAGTCAGAGGAATGGTTATGAACCCTGTAGACCATCCTCATGGGGGTGGCGAAGGAAGGGCCCCCATTGGTAGAAAACACCCCACAACCCCTTGGGGTTATCCTGCACTTGGAAGAAGAAGTAGAAAACGGAATAAATATAGCGATAGTTTCATTCTTCGTCGACGTACTAAATAGGAAAATCTTGAACATCGAATATGTTTCTTCGTCTTTACAAAAGAAAAAAGATAGGAGTAAGTAGCTGTGCCACGTTCAAAAAAAAAAAATCCTTTTGTAGCGAATCATTTATTAGGAAAAATTGAGAAACTCAACCTCAAGGGGGAAAAAGAAATAATAATAACTTGGTCCCGGGCATCTACCATTATACCCACAATGATCGGACATACAATCGCCATTCATAATGGAAAGGAGCATTTGCCTGTTTATATAACAGAGCGTATGGTAGGTCAAAAATTGGGAGAATTTGCACCGACTCTTAATTTCCGGGAACATACGAGAAACGATAACAAATCTCGTCGTTAATCTGAATTAAAAAAGTGAATATTAGGTGCTCATCGTTCATTCGTGGGAGGTAAACCTGATGATAAAGAAGAACGAAATTGGAGAAGTATACGCTGTAGGTCAACATATCTGTCTGTCTGCTCACAAAGCACGAAGAGTCATTGATCAGATTCGTGGACGTTCCTACAAAGAAACACTTATGATACTAGCACTCATGCCTTATCGAGCATGTTACCCTATTTATAAATTGGTTTATTCTGCAGCAGCCAATGCGAGTCACAATATGAGGATAAAGAAAACGGATTTAATCATTAGTAAAGCCGAAGTCAACAGGGGTACTATCAGGAAAAAGTTAAAACCTCGAGCGCGAGGACATAGTTATCCGATAAAAAGAACCACCTGTCATATAACTATTGTGTTGAAAGATATATCGAAAGACTACATATGGATAAAACACGAGGACATAGTTATCCGATAAGAAGAATAAGAAGAACCCCCTGTCATATAACTATTGTATTGAAAGATATATCGAAAGATCACATATGAAAAAAAAAGATGGATAGAGATATATACTAAATATACAGACATAAGAAAGAGGTATTTCGATATGATAGATCGGGACAGATTGAACTGGGCTAATAGGGAGAGTGAGGATGTATGGGACAAAAAATAAATCCACTTGGTTTGAGACTTGGTACAACCCAAAGACATCATTCCCTTTGGTTTGCAGAACCCAAAAATTATTCCAAAGGTCTTCAGGAAGATCAAAAAATACGTGATTGTATCAAGAATTTTGTACGTGATTGTATAAACAAAAATATAAAAATAAAAAAAAAAATCCCTTCCGATGAGACAATCATTTCACGTATAGAGATTCAAAAAAGTATCGATGTGATAAAGGTCGTAATCTATACGAGCTTCCCAGACTTGGCAAAATTTTTAAGAAAGGGGAAACCACAAAGAATCCAAGAATTACAGACAAATGTAGAAAAAAGGTTTCATTCTGTGAACCATAAACTCAACATTGCTATCACAATAATTACAAAGCCCTATGGACAGCCCACTATTCTTGCAGAATACATAGCCACAAATTTAAAAGAAAGAATTCCATTTCGACTGGTGATGAAAAACGCGATTCAAAAAAACATTGCCCTAGGGAATACAAAAGGAATTCAAATACAAATTGCAGGCCGTATCGACGGAAAAGAAATTGCACGTGTCGAATGGATCAGAGAAGGTAGGGTTCCACTACAAACCATTCGAGCTAAAATAGATTATTGTTCATATAAAGTTCGAATGGTTTATGGGGTATTAGGCATCAAAATTTGGATATTTGTGGGCGAGAAATAAGAAATCCTTTATTTGGATTTCCGTTCTATCCAACGATAGAACACAAAATGACAAACTCTTTCATCCCTTTTCGTTCAATCAAAAACTAAACTAAAATGAGCAATTCTTATTTTTCTTTTTATTTTATTCGATTCTATAGGATTGAATCAAAATTAGATTGACCCTTTGGTATAATTGCTATGCTTAGTGTGTGACTCGTCGGTTATTTCCTTTAAATTGAAGTTAGGGTTCAAAAAAAGGGGGACGGCCCATACCACAATAAGAGTATAAGCTAATAACGATAGAACTCATAACTATAGAACTAATAACTATAGAACTAATAACCAGCTCATTGCTTCGTATTATCTGAATCCAAGGCACCAGTCACTCTATGATCGATTGATCAGAGAGTTGTAGCAACTGAACTCTTTTTCCATAAAGAAAAATCACTCTGATTATGAATTGTGAAAGAAAAGGATCGGGTAAATGGAAGGATGATAGAAAGAAAGAACTCGAATATCCATGATATATGATTCCAATATGTATGGTCTATGAATCATCTCAGAAAAGGCAGTGTAATAAAGCATCAATACGTAGGAAGAACCTAAAATAAAAAAAAGAGCATCAAGTCAATTAAAGGCTGAGGAAATTGACTCAGGAACAACAAATTCCATTACGTACGAGCTCCATTGCGTAAAATTAGGCCTAGCCATTCAGCAAGAAGTGATGGGAACGACGGAACCTGTGACTGCAGAAGATTCTATTGAAAACGAATTCTAATAATTCATTGGGTGGGATGGCGGAACGCACCAGAAACCAATTCATTTATTCTGAAAGGTCATGGACTGACCCTTCGGATAAACCAGATCTTGACAGAGTCAATATTCGCCCGCGACAGCCTTACGACGTTTTAGAATATTCCCTAAAAGTCCAAATCAAGATTGGTTATCTCTTATATCAAAAATCTCAAAAAGAAATTCTAAATGAAATTTGATTCTAGATGTATAGAAATATCTATACGTCTATTCGTGTATACAATCTTAGATCTAAAAAAAAAGAGTCCTATGATTCAGTGTATTATTTATTGAATACCTATCTCTAATATGATTGAATCGTTTCATTCGCGAGGAGCTGGATGAGAAGAAACTCTCATGTCCGGTTCTGCAGTAGAGATGGAATTGTGAAATAACCATCAACTATAACCCCAAAAGAACCAGATTCCGTAAACAACATAGAGGAAGAATGCGGGGCGTTTCTTATCGAGGCAATCGGATTTGCTTCGGTAGATACGCTCTTCAGGCACTTGAGCCAGCTTGGATCACATCTAGACAAATAGAAGCAGGACGAAGAACAATGACACGGTATGCGCGTCGTGGTGGAAAAGTATGGGTACGCATATTTCCAGACAAACCTGTTACAATAAGACCAACGGAAACGCGTATGGGTTCGGGGAAAGGATCTCCCGAATATTGGGTATCTGTCGTGAAACCGGGTCGAATACTTTATGAAATGGGTGGGGTATCAGAAAAAGTAGCCAGAGAAGCTATTTCAATAGCTGCGTCCAAAATGCCTATACGCACCCAATTCCTTATTGTCGAATAGGGATATGCAAACAAAGGAAAGAGGTCTTTCTGATGAAAAACCAACCTGCAGTTGGTTTTTTTTCTGGCCAAACAATATTTCTTTTTTCCTTTGCCCTTTCTTTGGATTGAAAGAAAAGAAAAAAAGCTATGATTCAATCTCAGACCTATTTAAATGTCGCGGACAACAGCGGAGCTCGAAAATTGATGTGTATTCGAATCATAGGAGCTAGTAATCGCCAATATGCTCATATTGGTGACATTATTGTTGCTGTAATCAAAGAAGCAATGCCTCATATGCCTCTAGAAAGATCAGAAGTGATCAGAGCTGTAGTTGTACGTACATGTAAAGAACTCAAACGTGATAATGGCATGATAATAAAATATGATGACAATGCTGCAGTTGTCATTGATCAAAAAGGCAATCCAAAAGGAACTCGAGTCTTTGGTGCGATCGCTTGGGAATTGAGACAGTTGAATTTTACTAAAATAGTCTCATTAGCCCCTGAGGTATTATAAAGACTCATAGGCGAAACCACAATATTTTTAGTAGTGTATCTGAAATAGATTCAATGAATTAGTAGATTGTGTCTCACGTATATCCCTTAATATTAATAATTGATAAAGAAAAAAAAAAGAACATGTTGCTAATAAAAAAAACTCGAAGGCACCAATGATTATAGCTCATCATGGGTAGGGACACTATTGCCGACATAATAACTTCTATACGAAACGCGGAGATGGCTAACAAAGAACTGGTTCGAATAGCATCTACTAATATTACCGAAAACATTGTGAAAATACTTCTACGAGAAGGCTTTATCGAAAACGTGAGGAAACACCGAGAAAAGAACACAAATTTCTTAGTTTCAACCCTACGATATAGAAGAAGGCATAGAAAAGGGCCATATAGAACTATTTTAAAACGTATAAGCCGACCCGGTGTACGAATCTATTCTACCTATCAACGAATCCCTAAGATTTTAGGAGGAATGGGGCTTGTAATTCTTTCGACTTCTCGAGGCATAATGACAGATCGAGAGGCTCGACTAGAAAGAATCGGGGGAGAAATTTTGTGTTATATATGGTGATCTTTCCTGTATCCGAATTGGGTCGGTAACTTCCTATTCTTATTTGTGACAAAAAAAGCATACAAATATCACTCCTCTTCCATGAATTAATACTTTTAAGGGATTACCTCGAATGAAAGAACAAAAATGGATTTATGAAGGTTTAATTACGGAATCACTGCCCAATGGCATGTTCCGGGTTCGTTTAGATAATGAAGATCTGATTCTAGGGTATATTTCAGGAAAGATCCGATGTAGTTTTATACGTATACTACCAGGAGATAGAGTCAAAATCGAAGTAAGTCGTTATGATTCAACCAAGGGGCGTATCATTTATCGACTCAACAACAAAAATTCGAATGACTAGGTGACCGTTTCAACACTCACACTACTTTCGTGGGGACTCACATCTCAAAATTGCAAGAGACTTATTTTCTTCCAAGGAATAGATTCAAAATTAAGGAATTACAAATATGAAAATAAGGGCCTCCGTTCGTAAAATTTGTCAAAGATGTCGACTGATCCGTAGGCGGGGACGAATTATAGTAATTTGTTCCAACCCGAGACATAAACAGAGACAAGGATAATCTTTCGAATCGAAACTAAAAATCGATAATACAATATAATACAATAAAGGCTCTCTAAATGTCCAAATGATCTGTTTTAACATGAAATGGATATATCCATATATCTCTGACTCCTATTTATGAGATGACAAAAAAAATATGGCAAAACCTATTATAATAAGACCAAGAGTTGGTTCACGTAGGAAAGGACATTTTAGTTCACGCAGGAGTGGGCGCTTTAGTTCACGTAAGAGTGGGCGTAGAATACCAAAAGGGGTTATTCATGTTCAAGCCGGTTTAAATAATACCATAGTAACGGTTACAGATGTACGGGGTCAGGTGGTTTCTTGGGCCTCTGCCGGTACTTGCGGATTCAGAACCGCAAGAAAAGCAACACCATTTGCTGCCCAAACCGCAGCGGGAAATGCCCTTCGTACAGTAGTCGATCAGGGTATGCAACGAGCCGAAGTCATGATAAAGGGTCCTGGTCTCGGAAGAGATGCAGCATTACGAGCCATTTTTAGAAGTGGGATACGCGTAAGTTTCGTACGGGACGTAACCCCTCTGCCACATAATGGATGTAGACCTCCGAAAAAAAGACGTGTGTAGAAATATTGAACCAATTTCAAATTCAAGAGAAATAAATGATTCAACGATCAAATAATAGCACTATGCTTCGAAAGGAAGTAGCAATATCTACTCGGCCACTACAGTGGAAGTGTGTTGAATCAAGAGCGGACAACAAGCGTCTTAATTATGCCCGTTTTATCTTGTTTCCACTTATGAGAGGTCAAGGCGATACAATAGCCATCGGGCTGCGAAGATCTTTGCTTGGAGAAATAGAAGGAACCTGTATCACACGTGCAAAATCTGAGAAGATACCGCATGAATATTCTAACATAGCAGGGATTGAAGAATCCGTACATGAAATTTTAATGAATTTGAAAGAAATTGTATTAAGAAGTAATCTGTATGGAACTCGCAACGCATCTATTTGTGTCAAGGGTCCGGGATACGTAACTGCTCAAGACATCATCTCACCGCCTTCTGTAGAAATAGTTGATACTACACAGCATATAGCTAGCCTAACGGAACCCATTGATTTTTGTATTGAATTACAAGTCGAGAGACATCGCGGATATCGTATGATAACACCAAATAACGCGAAAGATGGGAGTTTTCCTATCGAGGCTGTATTCATGCCTGTTCGAAATGCGAATCATAGTATTCATTCTTATGGGAATGGAAATGAAAAACACGAAATACTTTTTCTCGAAATCTGGACGAATGGAAGTTTAACTCCAAAAGAGGCACTTAACGAAGCCTCCCGGAATTTGATTGATTTATTTATTCCCTTTCTACATGCGGAAGAACAGGATACCCAATTGGAGGACAATCCAAACGGAGGGGCTGTACCCTTTTTAACTTATCATGATAGATTGCATAAACTAAAGAAAAACATAACAGAAAGAGCATTGAAATGCATTTTTATTGACCAATTAGAATTGTCCTCCAGGGTCTATAATTGCCTCATAAGGTCCAATATATATACAGTATGGGACCTTCTGAATAAGAGTCAAGAAGATCTTCTGAAACTCGAACATTTTCGCATCGAAGATGTAAAAGAGATATTAGACATTCTACAAAAGCATTTCTCAATGGATTTACCGAAGAATACGTTTTCACTTTTAAATCCATTGGAATGATTTCATCTTTTTTTTTTTAGTTTTAGAAAGAAAAGATAAAATGAGTTTTGAATCCTTAGCACAATCCGTCTATTCGGACTATAAATAAAAAATAAATCTAAAATTTAGATAAATGTATCTAGGGAATAGTCGCTTCAAAGTGAATCCTCCCTAGATACAGAGTCGTGGTTTCTTATTTCACGGTTGAGTCCATTTGAAAAAGACCTAAAGTGAGAGATTTATCAATAGGTAATGTTGCCCCAATACCCAACCAAAGAGCTACTCCGGTACCAATCAAAAAGACAGTGGTAGCTACTGGACGGCGAAATGGGTTTTGGAATTTATTAACATTTTCCAAAAAAGGTACTGTTAATAATCCCGCAGGTACTGAAACCATTAAAAGAACGCCCAATAACTTATTTGGTACTGTACGGAGTATTTGAAATACAGGAAAGAAGTACCATTCGGGTAATATTTCCAAAGGAGTTGCAAATGGATCGGCAGGTTCGCCAATCATTGATGGTTCGAGAACGGCTAAGCCTACGTTACACGCAATAGTACCTAGAATTACTACCGGAAAAATATATAAAAGATCATTGGGCCATGCGGGTTCTCCGTAATAATTATGACCCATCCCTTTCGCCAATTTTGCTCTTAATACAGGATCATTTAAGTCCGGTTTCTTTGTTATTGGGATAGGCGAATTCCTATGGATCCAGCCCCCGAAGGAACCGGACATGATAATTTTTTATCATCCGGCTCGAGCAAGAATCAAAGGAAGCAAACAGATCGTTAGAAAATCTATATCTTATCCAGATCCACACATCTAGGACTTTCTGTAAGAAAAGATTTACCGGATTCCATTTTCTTTCTGGAGTTGGCAACTATCCATTGCAAAGAATTTCGTTTTTACAGGCAAATGCTCAATACCCAAGTAGGCTTACAAATTGGATCATGATCCAGTGCTTTTTGGGTTGTCTCATACCTTGCGATTGTGTCTATCCAAAAAATCTCTCGAATCTTCTTACATACTTACATACAAAGGATTTCCTTGTTACTAATCTAGTCTAGCCTCTGTTCTTCTTTAGATCCCTTGTTTCACTCCGATAGTATCATACATAGGATCGGAATCGATGCAAAGGAAATGAATGCATTTCCATACTATTAAGTTAAGTAAGTGGAATAGAGAGCACAGAATTTGGATTGGCATCACTTATTCTACTGGATCTTACGAAGCCTGTTGTATTAATGCACGACATGATTCGGTTCTAATCATAGAAAAATTCTCCTCGAGCGAACCAGCCTACTCTCTGTATGAGGCTTACGCGATGGTTGGAAAAGAGACACATTTGGTTGGAAATTCCAATGTGGCGGATAAACTCATATACATATATCTGCACAGGCCAATCAATAGTTCAAGTCACACACTCCCATAATCCATCTTCTCTTCGGAAAATCCACTTCAACTATTCATATCAGATAAATGAAATAATAAAATATTGCAGAATTGAAGGGAAATATCTAAATAAATGTCTTATTTTTTTGATTCTTTATTATTGAATAATCCATATTTGTAGCAATGAAATAGGATTGTTCCTACCCAAAATGTTTTATAAAAATCTCTAGGAACTATCTTCTCTATCTCTATAAAGGCCCAGAAATACCTTGTTTACGTATCATTGGAAAGTGCATTAACATAAATACGGCAGTAAGCAGAGGTAATACAAAAGTGTGTAAACTATAAAAACGAGTCAAAGTAGATTGACCCACACTAGCACTGCCTCGTAATAACTCGACCACAGGTGATCCTATTATAGGAATAGCTTCAGGTACACCTGTCACGATTTTCACTGCCCAATAGCCAATTTGGTCCCGAGGCAAGGAATAACCAGTTACACCAAAAGATGCGGTCAATACAGCCAGAACCACCCCTGTAACCCAAGTTAATTCGCGGGGTTTTTTAAATCCACCGGTGAGATACACACGAAATACGTGCAGGATCATCATTAGGACCATCATACTTGCCGACCATCGATGAACCGATCGGATTAACCAGCCAAAGTTAGCTTCAGTCATTATGTATTGAACAGAGGCAAAAGCCTCGGTAACGGTCGGACGATAGTAAAAAGTCATAGCAAACCCCGTAGCTACTTGTACTAAAAAACAAGTAAGCGTAACTCCTCCTAGACAATAAAATAGGTTGACATGAGGCGGAACATATTTACTAGTTATATCATCCGCAATTGCCTGAATTTCGAGACGCTCTTCGAACCAATCATATACTTTATTGAGATAGGTAAACCAAGGGGGCTCCCCCTCTTAGAACTGTATATGAGAATTTCATCTCGTACAGCTCAAGCGGAAACACCTAAAAACTGTTTTGTTTGTAGCGGATAAATTTTTTTTTCAATTTCTTAGTTTGGTCGGAAATTCTATCTTCTCGGAAGATACGAAGGACCAAAAACCCCGAAGCGCTTCTTTGTTCTGATGCTAATGCCAAAATATCAAGCCGGCTCATTCGTATTATTTATGTTGATCGTTACAGGCCTCTTGAATCTTCTCTTGCCCTATTTTATTTCTTTTTATTTGTAGTTTTCTTTTATTTAGAGTGTGGATTTTCTTTTTATTTTATAGGAATTCTCTTGTTGAGACCCTACAAAATCGATTGAAACCTCAGATTCATACTAGAACCACGATGAGTCAATAAAGCCCCAAGCTAAGCTCAAAGGTTCCTTGAGTAAGAACCATTTGATCATCACTTAGAATCGATGTAATGACTACAAATCCAGAGAAACATTTGTCCTTTGGTTAAAATAACCATTTGAAGGAAGAAAAATCCTTCGATCTCGGATTCTAACTATATTATATTGATTGCATTTTTTAGTGCGGTCACGAGGTCTGAATAGTTAGGTATGAATCATAGTGCTAATGTTTCTTGATCTATTCTATGGATTCCGTGCTCCAGATATTCTAATGAATATCAGACGAGGTGGAACCATCCCTCTCGAGATGACAGACCATTCTCTATACTATCAATAGGATCAATGTTTCCAAGTCACACACTCATATTCCGGAAATCCCGAAACAAAGGAATTCCACAGGCGAACTACCCTACCAATAGATATATATAGTAATAACTCAATGAAGGAGATAACAAAACGGTCAGGAAACCTGATAAAAACAGCTATCCTGGCTGCGATTCTAGGAACCATCCCGTATAGTGGTAGTAAATCGAGATATTTGCCGACTGGCGTGGCTACGATTCAAATTATGCAAACTCTCGAGATAAACAATTCTTCGCTGGAAGAAAGATACGAGTCTGACCATTCTTGCATGGAAGAAAGCTCCAACACAGAAGATTCTTCTATGGAGGAAGGATACGACGCTGACCATTCTTCTATGGCGCAAGGATACGAAGCTGACCATTCTTCTCTGGAGGCAGGATCTGATACCGAAGATTCTTTTATGGACTAAGCCTAGTATTCTCTGTAGCAAAAGTGCCCTCTATATTTTTAAAATGTATACAGAATAGATAAGTGGTGTTTCCTTGATTTGAGTGTAGGATTACGAATTTGAGACTTGAGGCCCCTAAAAAAAAAGGGGCCTACCTAAGCCTAGTTATTTGGGGTTGACAAATGAAGACTTCTTGGTTTTTGTTTTTATGGTATAGATCTAATTCATTGAGATTCCGTCCAGTAAAACAGAAGAATTATAAATCTCCAAGAGAATAGATAGAAAAACTGCAAATAAAGCCATTGCGACACCCATCAAAGGAGTGGTTCCCCATCCCGGAGCCACTTTCCCATATTCCGAATTCAACGGTTTCAATAAAGCCCCTACTGTTGTTCGTCTTGGACCAAATCTAGAACTACCCTCAACGGTTTGTGTCGCCATAAATACTTTGTTTTGGTGAGATCTGTTGACTTTGTATACCCTTCCGTTGTAAATAAACAATCTTATCATAGATCCATTGTAGTCTTGAAATTATCTAATAATGGAAACAGCAACCCTAGTCACCATCTTTCTTTCTGGCTCACTTGTAAGTTTTACCGGGTACGCCTTATATACCGCCTTTGGGCAACCCTCACAACAACTAAGAGACCCATTCGAGGAACACGGAGACTAGTTGAAGTAATGAGCCTCCCCAATACCATATAGGATATAGGGGAGGCTCATTACTTCAATTGAGGCACAATCATTTCACCTTTTTATTTTTAATTGGAACCCTCGGTGGTTCTCGAAAAAAGATAGCGAAAAAAAGAATCCCTAAAGTAGAGACTAAGAGGAATGTATAAACCAATGCTTCCATAGATTCGATCGTGGTTTACAATTATAGCTTCCATATCTGTTCATTTGGTGGGATCATCTCCCAGATAAAGAAAGGGCCAGAGTCAAAAGTTGGTGATCCAAAAATCACGGTTTCTCTGTTACCCTGTATTAACTCAAAAAAATCAAATAAAGGAGAAAAACCCAAAGCAATGTTGTATCAAACTACCTGTCTCCTTGTAGTTGGATCTCCAAGTTTTTGGAATGCTCCAAATTCCACTTGAGCATCCAAATCTGGGTCAATGCCGGCAAAAACATCTCTGAACAAAGTTCTCGCACCGTGCCAAATGTGCCCGAAAAAGAAAAGTAAAGCAAATGAAGCATGGCCAAAAGTAAACCAACCCCTGGGACTGCTACGAAAAACACCATCCGATTTCAAAGTAGCACGATCTAATTCAAAAATTTCACCCAATTGAGCGCGTCTAGCGTATTTTTTCACAGTAGCAGGATCGCTATAACTGACGCCATTGAGTTCACCCCCAAAGAACTCAACAGTTACACCGACTTGTTCGACACTATACTTCGACTCTGCCCTTCGAAAAGGAACGTCGGCTCTCACAATTCCGTCTCCGTCTACCAAAACGACTGGAAATGTTTCAAAAAAAGTAGGCATACGGCGTACAAAAAGCTCGCGGCCTTCTTTTTCTCTAAAGATAGGATGTCCTAACCATCCAACCGCTATTCCATCCCCATTGTCCATTGAGCCCGCTCTGAATAATCCCCCTTTAGCTGGATTATTTCCGATGTAATCATAAAAAGCTAATTTTTCTGGAATTTTAGACCAAGCTTCTGAGAAACTCTGATTTTCGGTTAGGCTAGCGCCAACTCTTCGATATATTTCTTGCTGGAAGTATCCTTGATCCCATTGATACCGGGTGGGACCAAATAATTCGATCGGGGTCGTTGAGGAACCATACCACATAGTTCCAGCAACAACAAAAGCTGCAAAAAAGACAGCAGCGATACTACTAGAAAGTACAGTTTCAATATTACCCATACGTAATCCTTTGTATAAACGTTGGGGCGGACGGACACTAAGATGGAATAGGCCCGCCAATATACCCAATGTCCCTGCTGCAATATGATGAGAGGCTATTCCTCCTGGAACAAAAGGATCAAAACCTTCGACACCCCACGCAGGATTTACAGATTGTACTTTTCCCGTGAGTCCATACGGATCGGACACCCATATTCCAGGACCATACAAACCTGTTACATGAAATGCCCCAAACCCAAAGCAAGCTAGCCCTGAGAGAAATAAATGAATTCCAAAGATCTTGGGCAAATCCAAAGAAGGTTTTCCTGTACGCTCATCACAGAATATTTCTAGATCCCAATACACCCAATGCCAGATAGCGGCCAAGAAGCACAAACCAGAAAATACAATATGTGCCCCGGCCACACCTTCGTAACTCCAAATACCCGGATTCGTTATAGTACCTCCTGCGATACTCCAACCCCCCCACGAATTGGTTATTCCTAAACGAGTCATGAATGGGATAACGAACATACCCTGTCTCCACATCGGATCAAGAACGGGATCAGAGGGATCAAAAACTGCTAATTCGTATAAGGCCATCGACCCGGCCCAACCCGAAACTAGAGCAGTATGCATTATATGGACAGAAAGCAACCGACCGGGATCATTCAATACGACAGTATGAACACGATACCAAGGCAAACCCATGGAAAGACCTCTTTCTCAAAGAAAAATAGACACTATGTAACTTTCTCGCATTGGGATCTAGGGACTTTCCCCTTTCAATGGATTATCTCAAAGCATGGATAAATATTGAGTCCATTCCCTTGGGAATAACGGACCAATTCTGTTTATAGGAACAAATAGAAACAGATCTATTCTATACCCGATAAGTATCAATCCGCAATGCAGCATTGGTCTGGTTCTATTTTCTATGGGCCACTGCTCGGTCTTATTCTATGAACTTTTCAATCTATGAAAAAAAGTAAAATCCGAGCCACTACGCTTTCGCATATAAAGTGAAGAGACAAGCTCTCGAGCTTTCGTCTCATGCCCGTTGGTATTCCAAAAGTCCCTTTTCTGATTCCTGAAGACGAAGAGGCAACATGGGTAGACATCTAGTGCGACTTGGCATACAGAATGGGTCCTATGGGATTTCCCCATGCTCTTGCCCCATCAAGATATTCTCTCTTTCTCCCTAAAAAGGTTGAATGACTGATCAAGAATTGAAAGTTTGAACTCAAAACAAATAATTTCAATTGGGAGATTCATATTTCTATTGTCAATTCTATTTTCAATCAAATGGAATAATTTATGGTTGGTTTGGTTAGACCACTAAAATGAAGGATCCAGGCTCCGCTCATAAAATACCCAATTGGTCAAATAGGAATATGTAAAATTCCCCTTTGTATCATAACAAAAAAGATTCCTATTGATTAGACTGTAGAAATGATTCCAAACCTGAGTATATATATAATATAATCATAGATATATCAATCGAGGTTTGGTAGGTCGATCTTTACCCGGAGTAGATCCTAAACCTAAAAGAATAGAAGAAGCCCATTCCGGAACAAGAAAATGACGCCATAATTAAAAATCAAATTTTGAGTTCGATGAAATAAAACAAAACCTCAATGCAAAGAAAATTCGACACGTTTCAAGTTTCATGACTTCTTTTTTGGGGGGGGAAGTGCACCAAAACTTATCTTTCTTTCTTGAAAAATGGAAGAAAAAGAGTACGCTTGTTAGGAGTTCAAAAACCCTGCTATGAAACAATGAAAAGGGCTGTAATTTACACATTGCAATTTGTTGAATCATATGCACCAAAAACATGCGTATATGGTTCCTAAGGGATGAAATTTTGTCCAAATCAATCGACTTCATCGAGAAAGATCCCTTTTTTTATGTCAAAAGCTTGATTTCGAGATCACGAATACCCTTGTGGGTCTCCTGGTATTTCTCAGTAGAGATGATAAGACCCGGAATCATTTTCTGTTTATACACTGTATAGGCGGATGGGCAATATGCGGAATGGGTCTCTTTGATATGATGCGATATGTGCCACCCCATGTCTATACACTATGCATAGGGTCGGCCTATTCAATAGGATCCTTGGTCGTGAGCGGTGGAGAAGTGTGCGAACGTATAGCATACCCTAACGCTTCAAGTCGTGCCAATGCATTTTGATTTCTTATTTGAGAGAAAAAAGAAGACTATGCCTTCGCTATATGGAATATGAATTAAATACTAAGTAATAATAGCATGGCACTTCGAGCTTGCAAGGCGCAATTATTGTTTTTTCATACGATGAGATTCTGTATCGAGAGAGTGGTATGAAACAAAAAACATTTCAGATTGGATCTTATCTATCGGGGATCCATTTCCGCGTCACAAACTTTTTTGTTTTCAGACCCTAAGTCCCTTTCCACTATTTAGTGTATGAGAGATTTTGAAAATGAAAAAATACGATCATTTTTCCTTAGTTAATTAAATTAAAAATAAACTTTGGGATTGCCGAATCGCAAACGAGAAAAATAGATAAAGCACCCGAGCCATCATAGTACTATCCTAGTATTAATTCTTAATATTTTGAAATTCTCTTGACTCGAAGGGAAGGGTGGTAACTAGATCATTGAACAATCCTCGGATCTTAGAAATCCTATTTTTATCTTGCTTTATTCAGTGGAAGTGAAATGAAAAAACCGAATTCCATCGTAGAGCCGTATGCAATGCGCAAACGATGCCTGTACGGTTGTTCAACTCTCTCTCTTTGTTTTTGTTCTTATAATCCATCCATTCTCGTACCTCTTTACTTCGCCAAATCGTGCGAAATAGAGAAATCGGATGATATATGATATCATTAGGGTAATGATACACCAACCTGCGAGTTCTTATATTGGGCCCGAAGTAGGGGTGTTGTACATGGAGGGGGATGAATTTAAAAGTATATACAAGAATGTACTAAACATTTATAAACAAACAACAGGACAATCCTTGCATGTTCTACAGTTGGACATGTTCAGGGATTCTTTCATGTCACCAGAAGAAGCCAAAATTCATGGAATTGTTGATTGTGTAGGACTTGAAACATTTGTAGCAGACTTCCTTAAGGATAGGCTTTCCCGTACGGATTTGGATCCGAATGATGTTTGGGAGTTGATACCGTAGGTAAGAATTCAAAATTCCTTGTCTTGTTCTAAGAATTCAAAGACCAAGACAAGGAATTCAGTTAGGATCGATCTAAACCAGTCCATTCTGTATATAATTCAGCATNNNGCCCGATGGATGTTATATCATTATGAAATTCATGTATATCATGATTTTATAATTATCCGGTTAGGATCGATCTAAACCAGCCCATTCTGTATATAATTCAGCATGCCAACTATTAAACAACTTATTAGAAACACAAGACAGCCAATCAAAAATGTCAAAAAAGCCCGTGCTCTTCGGGGATGTCCTCAGCGTCGAGGAACATGTACTAGGGTGTATGTGCGACTCGTTCAGATCATGAACTGAACCAAAAGAAAGGAGACAATTTTTACAGTATCAAAGATCAGTACCAATGAATAGGATAAAACCAATGAATAAGATAGAGTGGAAGAACTCCACTCACTGTCTAAAAAAAAAGACCTTTATTGTGTATGAAATTTATGGTTTCCATTGGTATAAATCCGATCACCTCAATTGGAGATGAGAAGCAATTCCCCATTGGTAGCAAATGGTTATCCATTAAGCGGGGAAAATCTTATTTAAGAAGCATAAAAATGCTGCTCCTACTCTTGCAAGAACGGACTCACAGGGTCAGCTACCTAACCAACCTTCATAATTAAATGCCGTTACTGTATAGGTAGATCTTATTGTGAAAAGACCTATTACTAGATAATTCATGGGTAGAGCCAAAGAGTGTGAACTATACAAGTTACTAAATAAGGAAGGGGCTCCGGTGTATAGAAAGGACCTCACCGTTTACAAAGTAACCATAGAAACGATGGAACCCACTATTTTTTATTCATTTATATTTATTATTATTACATTACTCAAATTTACTTTTTTTGATCAATCTAATTTTTTATTTCGAGGTGAAATGCCTGGAAAAAATCGTGGTTGGGAAGGTTATCGTAGCAAAAGCCATTGGAATTTTTTTTTTATACATCGGAAGAATCCGTTTTGTTATTATTATTAATAGACCGGGAGGGGATAAAAGAATGACTGAAAGAAAAGAAAGCAATTAGTTATTCATCAAAGTTTCAGTGGATTCAATGACCAGAATTAGACGAGGATATATAGCTCGGAGACGTAGAACAAAAATGCGTACATTTTCATCAACTTATCAAGGGGCCCATTCAAGACTTACTCGAGCTATGACTCAACAGAAAACGAGAGCTTTGGGTTCTGCTCATCGGGATAGAAGTAGGAAAAAGAGAGATTTTCGCCGTTTGTGGATCACTCGTATAAATGCCGTAATTCGTGAGATTAAGGTATTCCAGAGTTATAGTGTATTTATACACAATCTCCACACGAATCACTTGCTTCTTAATCGAAAAATACTATCGCAACTCGCTATAGCAAATCGAAACTGTCTTTCCATGATTTCGCATCATATCATCCATTTGATTCCTCATAATGATAATGAGATCATGGAGTTGATTCCTCAGGAGGAGGGGATGAGTTTTGAGGGGATGAGTTTTTCAAGATTCCCTCCTGTGCCGAGACGGGTTTCTTTGCCTTTGCAGAGAAGGGTTTAAACGAAGTTCCCCGGAGAATGAACTCCGGGAAGGTGAAGTATAGAAGTATAAATGAATAGGATAAGGTAGTTAAAATGAACGAGCACGAGTCACTAAAAAAATAAAATATTTCTTCTTTTTCTTCCCCGATTCGGATTCTTTTTGGTTTCTTCCGACGTGACAATCCTTGGGTTCTCTCATTTTTCAAACAAAACATCTACCCTAGTTGGGTTAAAGATTGGAATTTGGATTCCTTTTCTTCCATTGTGGACGTAGGCCTATTTTGTTTCTGTTTTTAGGACCTTTTTTATTTTTATCCCTAGGGGTTGACTTGGGTTTTGTTTTTTCAAATGGTTTCTGGTTTTTCTTAAAATAAAGAAAAGGTAACAAAGCTAAAATACGAGCTTGTTTTATAGCAAGCGTAATTAATCGTTGTTGTTTCAAGGTCAATCGATTCACTCGTCTCGATAATATTTTTCCGTCGTCAGTAATAAATCGACTAATTAAACTCATGTTTCTATAATCAATTCGATCCCCTGATCCAATTGTGGGCAAACGCCTACGAAACGATTGCTTGGATTTCGATTTTTGAAAGGGTTTCTTAGATTTCAGAACAGGTTTCTTGGATTTCAGAAAGGGTTGCTTGGATTTATCCATGGTATTGAGTCCTTCTCTCTAAAATCCTATTTCTGAATTCGAATTTGGGATACGACCGAAATAGGATTTGATTTGTTTATATATATTATATGTAATTTGCTCTCGTTACTGGGAAAGGTAGCAGTTCTGTTCAATCTATTTCTTTATTTCCCCATGAATTGTATGCTTGTAACAATAGGGGCAGAATTTTCTCAATTCCAATCGACTAGGTGTATTGTGTCGATTCTTTTGAGTAATATATCTGGAAATGCCCGGCGATTCCTTAGTAACATTGTTTCGCACACAACTGGTACATTCCAAAATAACTCTGACTCTTACATCTTTACCCTTGGCCATGAACCTCCTGTGCATTTTTGATTCACTCAACTCTTCTATTTTCAATCCGAAACGAAGAAAAAAAGGAAAAAAATAGAAGTGGCTAACCCGACATCCGATTAGGAACGATTTCGAGCGTAATATTCAAAAGTAATACAATGATTTTTAACTCTCAATTCTTTCGAATCCCAGTAGAGTATTTCATTTAAGTATCTTGTATGATTTTTTTACCCTAGACCCATTAATTTCTATTTCCGTACTCCCTCTATGAATTTGAGCCTAATCGCAAGTTTCGCCGAGGTTGAATCCACTTTGATTCTTTTTCTGTCCTCCTTTCTTTATCCTCAAAAATAAGAAAACAAAGAAAGAGAGAGAGGAAGAGGTATTAGTCCCAGATAATTTATTGTATCGCTAATCTTCTTCATCCCTTCCCATATCAATAACTAGAATGAAAAAAGGGGAATGTCAACGCGTCCGGGAAGAAACGATTGATCTCTATCAATAGACCTGCTAAAGACCCGAACCATAGAGTACTTAGCACAGGGGCCGCGGAGAGATATGTTTTTAGATCACGCATTGAAAATTCTCCTTCTTTAATTGGAATACATATATGATCAGATGCATAGGTCGTTAAGGATTGCTTGTATTTTAGTTGTACGCGGAATCCCTAACAAAAACGGAAATAGACCAGGACCCAGGCAATGTCAATAACACTAAGATTTCTCTTTCCTTAAAACGAAAAAGGGCTGAGTATTGTATTACTGATAAGTATTCATTTATTTATACGTGAGGTTTCATATCTATCTATTTCCTATCTATCTTATAGAATCGAATTCTTTTAGTATTAATATGTATCTAATTCTTTCTCTTTATAAAATTTTATAGGTTCTATGTGTTCTATGAGACCAAAAAGAAGAAATGGCAAGATAGATTGTATCTCAATGAGGAAATAATGATGTGGAAAACAAGACAGAGATTTTATACAATGACACTGTATACCAATTGAAAGGGATGTAGCGCAGTTTGGTAGCGCGTTTGTTTTGGGTACAAAATGTCACGGGTTCAAATCCTGTCATCCCTACCTATTCTTTCTCGTATGGGCAGTAACGAAAGGTCCGTTGAGATCGATTAAATTTAGACATACGGAATCTTTCCGGTTATATATATATACACGGTCTGGGAGGTACAAAAAAAGGTACAAAAAAATCCTTTTCTTTGCGGTCTTATCCATATCCATGGTGATAAGAAAGCGCTCTTAGTTCAGTTCGGTAGAACGTGGGTCTCCAAAACCCGATGTCGTGGGTTCAAATCCTACAGAGCGCGATTCTATTCTTCTTAGGTCAAATTTGAGTGAAATAACTTCACTAACTTGAACAGCAACCTGAAGTGACCTCCTCCTTTTTTGAGTCCGCGGGAGGTCAATCAAAAAATGAGAGGTTAATGTTACTTAATCAAAGGTCCAACTGATCACTGCGTCTGTATTGTAAATATGCAGTTACGAATAATCCAGCCAAAGTAATCGGAATTAGACCTAACACGATTCCAAATAGTAAAACTTCAATCATTTCGATTTATTTGAAAAGGGAAAAAGAGAGAGGTAATATCTATCCTTAAATATTCATACGAATTGACCACGAATCTCATCAAGCAAGAATTGACAATTACTGCGGAAAGGCACTCTAGAATACGCAGAAACATTTCTTTTTATAACAGAATTTTCATTCAATTCATTTCAAATAAGTCGTATCTTGCTCAGACCAATAAATAGAGCCGGGGTTATAGTTGACGCCACCAATAGAAAGCCGAAATAACTTGTTATAGTAGGCATGAAGGAGCTAAAGGAGATACGTTCTTTTTATCTTTTTATACATATGGTTCTAAAACACTTACCTAAGTTTCCACTTTTGAAAAATAGGAGGATACGAAAAAATACCAATTGACAAAATCTGTTCCAATTTCAGTTTGATTCATCAGTCATTCTGGGGAACCCTAACAAAGATAGAGCGGGAAAAAAAAGATGGATTGATCATCCTGTGACATCTACCGATTCCCCGATTGCAAATCAACCTATTCATTCAGCAACTTCTGAGTAAAGGACTAGGAATAATAACTTTGTCGCGGAATTTCATTCACATTCACAAATGAAACTCACTTTGAATCGCTGTGGAATAAAATTCGCAAATCGTTTCGATTTTGATCATTTATTTTTCAACTGTATCAAATCTAGTTTCTCTTTTGGAACAAACGACCTTCTAACACCTTTTACCTGATTGAAGTAAGTAGTAGGTTCTTTAATCACACATAATATCTCGAATAAGAAAAAAAAAAATCACACGATCGCTCGAAGAAAGAAAATCTTTCTTTTCTATTTGATTTTTGGACAAATATAAGACTAGTAATTCGATTATCTTTTCTTTTTAGGTTCGGCATTTTTTCTTTCCATATTTTGATTTTGGAGTCCCATCGGGCAAGAAGGAACCCTCGGCCCTAATGAAGCAATGGTTGCATCAGGATGTGGATTGTTACAACTATTGTATTGTTTGTTTTCGTTCAGGGAATCCTATCTAGTACTGTTATTGTATTACTAATCAATTCCTTGAAATGAAAGAAATGAAAGGATTCGCACAAAAAACCTTTTTTACTCTAGAACCAAGAGCAAGAGAAGGGGACTTCAAGATTTCGCATCAAATCCAATTTTGGGAATATGAGAATCTCTTTCGTGAATTAGTAGAACCCAACTCGTCGGACTTGCACTTTCGCGGATCTTCCATTTCTAGTCCAAAACTAGTAATGAAAAGCACCTTACAACTACAGGAATTTTGATTGAATGACCCATGGTTCTGCATAGATAAGGAACAAGAAAAGAAGAAATCAATTATGTACCACTTCCCTTAGAGACTGATTGAAATTGCGTTGCTGTGTCAGAAGAAGGGTGGCTATACTGATTAGGTATACTCTAAAAACGCCTTCGGTGCACTATTGACGATCTCATAAAGATGAAAGATCAGTGGGTTTTCATTTATTTACTGATCCCATCTTTCACGGAATCGATCCTCTTTGACTGTACAAGAATATGTGGAGCTCAGCATGTCTGGAAGCACGGGAGAACGTTCATTTGCTGATATTATTACCA